GGGATGCCCTGATGCGTTACAAAATTTCGAGTTAGCCAATGATCCAATCAAAGTAATTATTGGGACTATAGTATAAAACTTTTTTATAGCAATATCTATAATAAATGAATTTTCTAACATTTGACTCCTAACCACAGAAGGCTTTAGTCGTACACTTGAAAGATGGCCCAAAAAATCGAGGGAATGGTTGTATAATTGGTTTATATGAATCCTATCTGGTTGAGACCACAAGTCGAAATTATATTGCCAGAGATTTATAAGGTAATACTTCCATTTATTCATCAGAAGAGGAGTTCCCTTTAAAGCCAGAATAGCTTTTCCTTGATATCTGACATAATGTATGAAAAGGTCCTTGAAAACCCAGAGGATGGTGTGAAAATCATTACGAAAAACTACCAAAAAATGTTCTATTTTTCCAAAAAAATGTGTTCTCTCAAGAAAGGCGCTAGAAGATGTTGATCGTAAATGAGCAGATTGTTTACGGAGAAAGGGGAATATCGCTTCGCATTCATATACATGAAAATTATATAGGAACAAGAATAATCTTCGATTCTCGTTTGAAAAAACAGAAATATATTTCTGTTTTTGAGTAATAAGATTATTCCAATTCTGAAACTCGTAAAGAAAGAATCGCAATAAATGCAAAGCGGGGATATCTTGTATCCAACAGCGAAGGGGTTGAATCAAAAGTTCCAGATGGATGGGGTGGGGTATTAGTATATCTAAGACATGATTTAAATGCGATAATTTATCCTCTAAAAAGGGAAATGCTGAATGAATTGATCGTAAATTTTTAGATTTTGCTATTTCTTTTTTCCCTTCTAGGGAAGATATTAATTGCAGTGAAAATGGAATTTCCACAATGATTGCACAGCCCTCTGATATCATTTGAGAATAAAAATGATTCTTATGATCCACAAATTTATGTTGTTGAGAATCATTATCAAAAATAACCAAAGGCTTCTGTTGATACATTCGAGTAATTAAACGTTTCACAATCAGTGAACTGAATTTATTGTCATAACCTAAATTATCGATAGAATCATAAAGAATCGATCCATTTAAACCATGATCATGAGCAAGTGCATAAATATACTCCTGAAATAGAAGTGGATATAGGAAGTCTTGTTGTCGAGATCTATCTATTGCTAAATATCCTTGTAACTCTTCCATTTTAAAATAGATTTTAACCAAGGGCAGGGGATTTCTTGGGCTATCATATCAAATGATACATAGTGCGATACAGTCAAAACAAGGTATATAGTAAAAAAAAAAAATAAAAACCCTGGAGACAGATAAGCTAATCAACGGATTCCCCCTTTTTCCATCCAATTGCTTTGTGTTTGTTATTAGGATATGGAAATTGTTAGAAACCCTTTATTTTTGCAACCCGATCGCTCTTTTGACTTTAGAATCAATTCTGTTTATCAATATACCGTTTCCTCTACACATTCGCCTCCACTCTAGAAGAGGGATATAGTTAATAATTAGGATTCATAAAAAAAATAGAGAATCCACTTAGTATGGTTATGGGAGAACCTTTTTCCACATCAGGTACTAATACATTTTTAACGTCTAATTAGACCGGGAAATCATTCGAATTTAAGAACAGAAGCTCGTTGCTTTTTGTTTCCCTATAATTGGAGCCCTATGGCTCTATCCATTTATTTACTCGACCCACTAGTAATTTCTATTTTTGTACCGATCTAAGAATTCAAAAAATTTTGTACTGATCCGGTAAGGAGGAAGTACTCTTAGAGTTCTTCATTGATACGACATGCTGTTTTTTCCATTCGTTCCCTTTCAGGATCAGTCGTGGTCTTACAAACTCTACCAACGGTATGGACGAATTCGTTCCTTCATCCAAATGTGTAAAAGATTCTAGCCGCACTTAAAAGCCGAGTACTCTACCGTTGAGTTAGCAACCCGAATTAATGTAATTTTGGTGTGTAGATACGATCGGAATCAAAATAACGAGATTGGATTGCGCGACCCCATCAAAACATTAAACTAGAAACACAAGAAAAAAAAAAAAAAGAAAAATTTTAGATTTCTATAAGTAAAAGAAAAAAGAAAACTTTTTTTTGGGGGTCGGAGATAAATAGATCTATTTATCCACGATGGAATTATATTTATTCCATACACTATTGTCAATATGAACGTCAAGAAAAAAAAAAAAAGACTTGTGTTGGATTGGCACTACATAGATAATAAAAAGTTTGGGTGAATAGTGGATAAAAGAAATAACTAAGGATAAGAAGAAAATCGTGAGTTTATTCAATATCCGTCAAGGTACAATAAGCAGGCTAGACTTTTTTCTTTTTTTGTGGAGTTTCAACCACCGGATTGAGGAGAATCCTATAATTTTAGGGATTCTCTTAGTTCATCTACTCACTCGATCTTTTTTCTATCCCTCCCATATCACATAGAAAATCTTTTTGTCGTTAATTATTTTTTTTTTTCTATTTCAATACTTTTATTTCGTTTAATTTTTAATTAAATTAACGCGAGGTTACTTAAAAATCTCTGCCTTCTTTGAAATATCATGAACGGTTCCTGTAGGTTGAGCGCCTTTTTCAAGGAAATATAGAATAGCGGGAACGTTTAAATAAGTTTGACTCTTTATCGGATCGTAAAAACCCACTTTCTGAAGATCCCTTCCTTCTCTTCGAGATCGAACATCAATTGCAACGATTCGATAGATAGCTCATTGGGATAGATGTAGATGAACAATGCCCCCCTTAGAAACGTATAGGAGGTTTTATCCTCGTACGGCTCTATAAAGAATGAATTTCTATAGATTTAGAATTTATGTCTCTTTCTATTATAGAGTGATAGAATAGAGTGACAAATAGATCTCTAAAATCCTCAAATCAAATAAATTAGACTATGATTTGATTCGTTTATTCTTCTTCCTTCCCGCTTTTCCCCAAAAATCATTCGTACTTATAACTCAAGTTGGATAATTCTCAAAGAGTTAAAAGGAAACTCCTTAGAGCCTTGGCATTTCGTTTATTGAGCTGTCTCTAAACCTCTTTTTGTCTCGTTTCTAATCAAATTTTTTGATTCTTTAATTTGATTTGGCTCCAATTGAATTGTTGAGACAATTGAAAGGGCGTTTTCTTGTTACGAGATCCTTTATCTTTGTTTTGAATCATTGGGTTTAGACATTACTTCGGTGATCCTTAATCGTTTCAAAAAGGCAGCAACATACCTTTATTTTTTATTTCTTTCTATCGAAGAATCATACGAACGATTGATTCCCATGTGATACACTTTTGATCAAAATAGTTTTTCTCAATTCCAATAAAAATTTTTAATCCAAAAGTCACTTTTATAGGAATTGGATCCTTTCAATTTCTATATCAAAGATATACTTACGAAGTTGAAACAACTTATTGATTGACACTAACCCTAGATCCTTGCCTCTGAGAAATGAATCAATCATTTCTTCTCGAGCTCCACTGTGTACTATTTACTTACAACAGAACTAAAACTAAATAGGAGTTATAGTAGAACAGAACAAATTATGTCGAGTAAAAAGCACCTTATATAAAAATGATGGATACAAAAATCCACAACCGATCATGTCCTTCAAGTCGCACGTTGCTTTCTACCACATCGTTTTAAACGAAGTTTTACCATAACATTCCTCTCAATTGGAACCGGTATGGAATTGATTCAATATGGAATCATGAATAGTCATTGGCCCAATCGGAACATAGTAATGTAATCTATATTTTATTCTATAAGGTACGGGTGGATATTTATCTGGAGAAGTCTCAGGATTCTATTTTGTTAACCCCCTATTTTCTGAATGAAACATTTTAGAATTCGGGATCAAGAGGGAATTCACCCTATTTTTAAATAAGAAATATATAAAGTAACATAAGGAAGTTGGGGAATTATAGAGGTTTTTCTTTCACATTTCGATTAAGAATGCAGCAAAGTGAAATAAAACAAATTAAATCTAAATAAATATAGGACGTAAGGTTTATCTAAGTAACTTCAATATGACTATGAGCCAGACATGCATACGCGGAAGAGCCCATTCTTTTTTTGAATTATATTATACATTCATCCCCGTTCCCATCTTACCTCAATCACAAATAGAAGATTTAGAAAATTATTAAGAACATTCTTTAACTATATTATGATAAAACCGGGATGCTCTGGGACGGAAGGATTCGAACCTCCGAATGGCGGGACCAAAACCCGCTGCCTTACCACTTGGCTACGCCCCATTTTTCTTTTTATGCAACGCTAATAAACACTAATATCGGTATTGGTCGTTCGTCAATTCCCACCCCACTATGAATGCAATCCATTAGATTGTTGCTAGGATTTGACACGTGTAGTTGTAAAATTAAATTGAATTTGTTGATCATTATATAGAATTCAATTAAGATATTGTATGAAAGTATGGTTCCTTCTATTTTCGTGTGAGAATGTAAGGATTTTTGATTGGGTGCGTCAAAAAAAGCAGGATTTTTTTTTCACTTTCTTAATTTTTCCCTTATATCGATAACTCAATCAAAATACAATTTATCCTCAAGAATGAAATGTTTTGTTATGCTTAATATCTTTAGTTTGATCAGTATCTGTCTTAATTCTGCCCTTCATTCGAGTAGTTTTTTCTTTGCTAAATTACCCGAGGCTTACGCTTTTTTCAATCCAATCATAGATTTTATGCCAGTCATACCTGTGCTCTTTTTTCTCTTAGCCCTTGTTTGGCAAGCTGCTGTAAGTTTTCGATGAGATCTTTAATTTGAATACTGTCCCATAAACATTCAGGATTTATTCACTAAAAAAAGAAATTCTAACAATTTATAAGATCAGATAAGTCTTATTTTAAGAACCCTCGATTCAAACATAGAAATTCTTCGATAGGCGCGATGAATCTGAATCATTTCATTTAATCATTTTGACCTTCCATTTCCAGTGAACAAGGACCTTAGTGGGTCCCCCACAATAACTAATTGTAATAATAAATTGGTGGG